TTATTCGAACCGCCTTGTGATCTTCAACCAATTATGTGCTTCAATATAATTACCTGGAGTAAGCGCTATAGCTTGTTTCCAATATTCAGCAGCTTGATCGGACCAAGCCTCCGCAATTTCAGAATCTCCCTGTCGAATGGCCTGTTCTCCCCGGCCGGAATAGGTGGGTCAATTCCTTCCCTTAGAACCGTACTTGAGAGTTTCCTACCTCATACGGCTCAGCAATCAATTCTTTTGGTGTCCCATCTTAATCTACCATATCTAACTGAATAAGATTTCTCGTAAATCTATCCCATTTTTTTTTCTCGGGTTAACCAGAAGAGGTTAATTACATGAGTTTCAAACTCTAATTTTGATCAATAATCAGTTTTATCTTTTCTCCCACCTTCAGAAGAACATAGGTATCTACCCCTATCGTTAGAATTTTCTGAAAGGTAACTATCTCGGTTTCATATAGAAAGTCATATAGAATCTTTGAAAAGGACTTTCCTCCAGAAGAAAGAAAGGACTTACTATCTTTGGGATCTGATGCTACACCGCTGCTCAATACCTTAGTAGATCGACTCTATTACATAAGTTGATTCCTAACTTTTATCTCATATCATGACATAAGTAAGCAGTTCTTATTGTATCGGCCCCCAAACCTCGCTAATTGATCTTTACGGTGCTTCCTCCATCAATTAGATCCTTTATCCATAGAATCTAGTATATAGGCCATACCTATTTCTTCATATTTCGGCTCGTATGAAGTCTCTTTCTTTGCTACAGCTGATAAAAATCGTTGCTTTGAACGATGCATATGTAGAAAGCCTATTTTGTTTCTAGTATTTACTAGAAGATTTGATCTTTCTTTCCTTCTTTCTATAGTGGAGATAGTCGCACGTAATGACAGATCACAGCCATATTATTAAAAGCTTGTGGTAAGAATGGGTTTCGTTCGAGTGCCCGGAAATAATATTCCAAAGCCTTCGTATGTTCTCCGTTGCTTGTGTGGATAAGGCCTATGTTATAGAGTATATAACTTCGATCATAGGGATCAATTTCTGGTCGCGTAGCTTCATAATAATTTTGTAAAGCTTCCGCATAATTTCCTTCGGATTGAGCCGACATCCGTTACGGTCGTTCATTCTATTCAAAGAATCTCCGCTCCAGAACCGTACGTGAGATTTTCATCTCATACGGCTCCTCCCTTCTGTGCATAGTAATAAGGGAAATAATCCATGGAATCAAAAAAGATTGAAATATTTTTATTATGAACTGACAGGGGCTGGTGTTTTTACAAGAAATCTCTAGCCATCCTTCCTGCAAGAGGTCTGTCTTTTCTTAACACCAAGCGTGTTGGTGCTAGATAGAAATGGTAACTCCAACAATTTCTTTGTCCTCAACGCCCCCTATTTCCAGGAATTAGTCACTTCAACGATCTTCGATGGTTATACGGGTATCCAAAGTACGAACGAGATGGATGTTTGTTGTCCCAACCATTCTTGTTAGTCCCGATCCCGATAAGGAAAAGGAGTAATTTATAACAAAGTTTTCGTGTTGTTGATTCCTAGGTGTAGTGCTTCTTCCCCTATGCGGCCTATTGGTACTAGTGAAGTAGTATTGACCTGCAATACAGAACCTATAGGTTAACCTTTCGCTCAATACTAGAATCGACAATTGAAGCATCTGAGGCTGCATCAATCGGGGATACACGACAGAAGGAATTGTTCTATCTCCAAACTAACTTCACCTTCATCAAGCGTAGGTTTATTTCAAGAATCTTTTTTCTTTGTATCCCGAATCATGTCTCTTTCTCATAAGACTGAGGGCGGTAAATAAATAAAAAAAAAAAAAAAGAATCAAATCGCACCATCTCTGTAATAGGTAAATGCCTCCTTTTCTCCTGAAGTTGTCGGAATTATTCGTAATAAGATATTGGCTACAATTGAAGAGGTCTTATCAATAAAATTTCCATTTATCCGAGATCTAGGCATAGTTAACAGTCCATTCGATAATTCTTCTCATTCCCCCTCGAGGGAAAATGATCCCACAAACAAAGGAATTGTACAGTACGAAATCACATAAAAACAAACAGACTCATTCTAAAAAAAAAGGATTTGGACCTTCCACTCAAATTGTCCCTTTTGGACAGGGATAGATAGGAAATATTTGAATCCGATTGGATTTCATTCAAATTGAGTAGTATACCAATTATTACTATTTTATCGAAGTTGAGGAATCAAGGAATTTTTCCTACGGATTCTGAGAACTCGAGAAGTTTTTTTGTATCCCTCGAGCCTACGGAAGATCTTTCTTTGACGAAAAGTTTTCTATTTAGAATTTAATTGATCGGTCGTACCTGTATTGCAATAATATGAATGACTCGCTATTCACTCGGTTTCTGGGTCATAATCATAAGATTATGTAGGAGAGATGGCCGAGTGGTTCAAGGCGTAGCATTGGAACTGCTATGTAGACTTTTGTTTACCGAGGGTTCGAATCCCTCTCTTTCCGTACCTTCACCTAATTCACCAACGTTACCAACCGCAATGTATCAAATAACAATTGATACCATTATTCCAACAGTAAGACCTTTATTTGATAGAGATTCTTCCTAATTACTGTGGTATGGAAAATGCCGGAAAGAGTGGAAAAGAATGAAAATCTCACTGCTGATCCATTTGTGATACGTGAGTGGGAGAAAAATCCGGATCAAACCCCTTATTTACTTGACTTTGGCGAAAAAGGGGGGGCAAAATTGCCCGAAGCTTTGTTATTTTAGTTAGGTTCAAGTCTGACGAGAATAATATTCTACGACTAGCAACTCATTGATTTTCAAACCGATCCATTTACTATCTATTATTTGATTTACTAATCCTTTATATTGGGATGAGTGAAAAGTCAAATGTTTTGCCAATTCCTCGTGGGGGGATGAATCAATATAATTTTGAATCAAAGCTCTGGATCTTTGTTCATCTCTCGTAGTAATAATATCTCGGGGTTTGCAGCGATAACTTGGGATATTTACTATACGACCATTAACTAAAATATGTCTATGGTTAACTAATTGCCTGGCTCCGGGAATGGTCGAAGCCATACCCAATCGAAAAAGGATGTTATCCAAACGCATCTCAAGTAGTTGTAGTAAAACCTGCCCTGTTGACCCTTTGGCTTTTCCAGCTATACGAACATATCTAAGCAATTGTCGCTCTGTCAGACCATAATGAAAACGCAATTTTTGTTTTTCTTCTAGACGAATACGATATTGAGATCTTTTCCCGGAACGCGATTGGTTTCTAAGATCACTTCCCGGTCTAGGTCTTTTACTAGTTAGTCCCGGTAAAGCTCCCAGACGACGTATTTTTTTGAAACGAGGCCCTCGGTAACGAGACATAAAGACTCCCCCCCTTATTTTTTTATTTATTTTATTGAAATTTCATTTTACAGAATAAACCTAAGTCAGACTGAACTAAACGATAAACGAAGATAAATCTACTGAAGTACTACAAAGAAGAATGATGAATTGTATCAATATCCGGATTATTTTGTATATATAGGAAGTTAAGGATCCTTTTCTTGATTTGTTCTGTAGAGATTTCACTGCTCCAATCAGTTTTTTATTCATAGTTGTAAGTTCCCACGACATAATAGATCGGTGACCCGACATTTGTAAAAGAAAAAAGGGAGGAGTCTTTTCAATATTCCTTGATCTCAAGGAGACATTATCAATCATGGAAAAAATCGGACAAATAGAGAAAAGCCGGCTATCGGAATCGAACCGATGACCATCGCATTACAAATGCGATGCTCTAACCTCTGAGCTAAGCGGGCTCACATAACAGAAATAGTGCATAGGAATTCGGTAAACTACCGGAATCTTAACTATATAATAATTAATATTAATAGAATGAAGAATCGAATTCTATTCCATTAAAAATGATTAATTAATATCATAAGAATATTCTTATATATTAGAATATAACTATAACTATATAGAATTTTTATTGAAAATTCGAGTGATTTATATTATCATTCTATTAATTCTTATTATATTTTCTATTATTATTAGATTAGAAATTTTATTATTAGAAATTTCTATTTCTTTGATTTCGAATTTTTTTTCTTTAAATGCAAAATATTACATTTGAAATAATTATATATAACTATATCCATATTAGTTATAGCAGATTCTATTAATTCTAAATTCTATTAGATTAGAGCGGATCGGTCCTAAGGAAAGGATAAGATAAGAATGCAATTCAGATCATAATGAGACATTCCTCTGGTTTCATTCGGAAAGGGAGGAGATAGGACGAAAAAAAAAGAAGAATGAATATCGACCGTTCCAGTATTCCCAATCGCGCGGGAAAAATGAGAGGGAGAGAGACATGTATATGTGGGATATATCCATCCATATTGAATTGCAGATACATCAATGATAGAATCATTTCCGATTGGACCAAATACTGGCCCACCGATAGAGATGAAAGAAGATGGGTAAGAAATAGGAGCAGACACTTTTTCGATATAGGAATCGGTATCTAATGAATTCAAGGGTTCCAACATAAGAGGGGGGATCACAATGAGATCTCGGCCTCATAAGGGGGATATGGCGAAATTGGTAGACGCTACGGACTTGATTGGATTGAGCCTTGGTATGGAAACCTACTAAGTGGTAACTTCCAAATTCAGAGAAACCCTGGAATTAAAAATGGGCAATCCTGAGCCAAATCCTGTGTTCAAAAAACAAGGGTTCAGAAAGCGAGAATCAAAAAAGGATAGGTGCAGAGACTCAATGGAAGCTGTTCTAACAAATGGAGTTGACTGCATTGGTAGAGGAATCGAATCCTTCTATCGAAACTACAGAAAAGATGACCCTGTATACGTACGTATACATACTGAAATATCAAATAATTAATCACGACTCGAATCCTTATTTTTTTATATGAAAAATTTAAGAATTATTGTGAATCGATTCCAAGTTGAAGGAAGAATCGAATATTCAGTGATCAAATCAT